TATTCATTAGAAAAATGAGTATGAAGAATAATGAATATGATAGAGAATATGAATATAAAAAAAGAAAGATAAAAAAAAACATCAAAGAAAATGAAAAAATTCAATTTCAAGAAAAAAAATAAGAAAAAGAATTAGAATAATAATTATTAATAAATAGAATTGAAATATTGAAATATAATGAAAAGAAAATAGATAAATATGAAGTATTGAATAGAAATAGAATTCTAAATTCTAGATAAATTATAGAATTAATAAATACGAAAGTAAAGATAAAGATATTAAAAAGATATTAAAAGATAAAGATATATATAAATAGATAATATATAAATAAATAGATAAATTCATATAAATAGTCAATAGAAATATCTAATATTCTATCTAATATAGAAACAAAAAGAAAGACTAGAGGACCCACCCCCCTCTCTTGACAGTAATATATGTTGTATATGTAAATCCTAGATGTGAAAAGAGGCATAATTCATCTAGAAAAGGGAAGAGATATGGTATATAAAGAAGAATAGGTGCACAACACAAATCAAAAGAAAAAAAAGAAAAAAATACAATTAAGAATTGAAAATTGACTCATTCACTGAGTAAAGGATTGAATTGGATTCGATTGGCAACTCAAGAGAATGCTAACTCCCATCTCTTTCTTATTCTTATGGAATTAACCGATCAACTTGCTATCGGATATTTCTTTTCGATTCAGTACTTTTCAAAAAAGAATTTCGACATATTTATTATGATTTATGATTATGAGAAGCAATCCCACTACTTCTGATCCTGTGGTTTCTACACTTGAAGAACAAAACCTAGGGCGTATCGCTCAAATTATTGGCCCAGTACTGGATGTCATTTTTCCACCGGGCAAGATGCCTAATATTTATAATGCTTTGGTAATTAAGGGTCGAGATACTTTCGGTCAGCAAATTAATGTCACTTGTGAAGTACAACAATTATTAGGAAATAATCGAGTGAGAACTGTAGCTATGAGTGCTACAGATGGTCTGATGAGAGGAATGAAAGTGATTGACACGGGAGCTCCTCTAAGTGTTCCAGTCGGGGGGGCTACTCTCGGACGAATTTTCAACGTTCTTGGAGAGCCCGTTGATAATTTAGGTCCTGTCGATACTCGCACAACATCTCCTATCCATAGATCTGCACCCGCCTTCATACAGTTAGATACGAGATTCTCAATCTTTGAAACAGGAATTAAAGTGGTGGATCTTTTAGCCCCCTATCGCCGTGGAGGAAAAATCGGACTATTTGGGGGAGCTGGAGTGGGTAAAACAGTACTCATCATGGAATTGATCAACAACATTGCCAAAGCTCACGGAGGCGTATCCGTATTTGGCGGAGTAGGTGAACGTACTCGTGAAGGAAATGATCTCTACATGGAAATGAAAGAATCCGGGGTGATTAATGAAAAAAATATTGCAGAATCCAAAGTGGCTCTAGTCTATGGTCAAATGAATGAACCGCCAGGAGCTCGTATGAGAGTTGGCTTGACTGCCCTAACCATGGCGGAATATTTCCGGGATGTTAATGAGCAAGACGTACTTCTATTCATTGACAATATATTTCGTTTCGTTCAAGCAGGGTCCGAAGTCTCTGCCTTATTAGGTAGAATGCCTTCTGCAGTGGGTTATCAACCTACCCTTAGTACGGAAATGGGTTCTTTGCAAGAAAGAATTACTTCTACCAAGGAAGGATCCATAACATCGATCCAAGCAGTTTATGTACCTGCGGATGATTTGACCGACCCTGCTCCTGCCACGACATTTGCACATTTAGATGCTACTACCGTATTATCAAGAGGATTAGCTGCCAAAGGTATTTATCCAGCAGTAGATCCCTTGGATTCAACGTCAACTATGTTACAACCTCGGATCGTTGGCGAGGAACATTATGAAACTGCGCAAAGGGTTAAGCAAACTTCACAACGTTACAAAGAACTTCAGGACATTATAGCTATCCTTGGGTTGGACGAATTATCCGAAGAAGATCGTTTAACTGTAGCAAGAGCACGCAAGATTGAGCGTTTCTTATCACAACCCTTCTTTGTGGCAGAAGTCTTTACTGGTTCTCCGGGGAAATATGTTGGTCTCGCAGAAACAATTCGGGGGTTTCAATTCATCCTTTCCGGAGAATTAGACGGTCTTCCCGAGCAGTCCTTTTATTTGGTGGGTAACATTGATGAAGCTACCGCGAAAGCTATGAACTTAGAAGAGGAGAGCAAATTGAAGAAATGACCTTAAATCTTTGTGTACTGACTCCTAATCGAATGATTTTGGATTCCAAAGTGAAAGAGATTATTTTATCTACTAATAGTGGACAAATTGGGATATTACCAAACCATGCCCCCATTGCCACGGCTGTAGATATAGGTCTTTTGAGAATACGGCTAAACGACCGATGGTTAACGGTGGCTCTTATGGGCGGTTTCGCTAGAATAAGTAATAATGAGATCACCATTTTAGGAAATGGTGCGGAAATTAGTACTGACATTGATCCACAAGAAGCTCAACAAACTCTTGAAATAGCTGAAGCTAACTTGAGTAGAGCTGAGGGTAAGAGACAAGCAATTGAGGCAAATCTAGCTCTCAGACGAGCTAGGACACGAGTAGAAGCTGTCAAAGTGATTTCCTATTAGTAGTCCAATACATTCAATCAAAATCAAAAGAGTTCTTTATTATACACTACACACTACATCTTGATTCCACAAATTGAACACAATGAAGTCTAATTTGATTAATCTGATGATAGAACGAAAAAAAGAGGATGGGTAGAAAAACTTATTAGATACCATGGAATCCGGTATCTAATAAGTTCTACCTACTATTGGATTTGAACCAATGACTCCCGCCGTATGAAAGCAATACTCTAACCACTGGGTTAAGTAGGTCATTTATCACCACAAAAAGGGTCTCCATCACTTCGATGGATTATAGGTAAAATATGTTTTCTAAGCAATATCAATCTTTTACCAGTAAACATAAATGGATCAGAGAGTTATCATGTGGAATTATGGGATACCCTTCTTGACAAGAAATTGTCTCTATGTTAAAATGGTTATGACAAGGGCTATAGCTCAGTTAGGTAGAGCACCTCGTTTACACGTGCGCCAATGTTTTTCAAGGGAGCCCATTATGCAATGACCATAATTGATCTTTTTGAGAAGTCGATGTCTTACTCCGTAGATTCGAGAGAACAAGAGAAAAATAGCCTGACAAATTTGGTTTGATCCGGTTCAGGTGCGAATTTCGGTGCCAAATCAAATAGAACCTACCATTGTAAGGTAAATGCTCAGTCCATTCAATGCCAGGCATAATGAGTATAAGGATCTCAAAAGAACCTCTTTTCGTCCTATGAGCTTTGAGGTGTATGAAGTCTCATATTTTACTCTTGCAGCGGAGCGATAGAGACTGCATTTCACTTAGGTTGATCTAGGCCAAAGGCAGACCTAAATAAAGGTCACCCTTCTTTGAAAAACTTTGGTATTGCTCCTAGATCAGGATACAAATAATGAATCAGAGCACATGGAGCCATCTTATTATCTTCCTCTAAAGAAAAAATATGGTGGCATCTAACTGATCTTCACATCTAAAGAAAAAATATGGTGGACTAACTGATCTTTACATCAGTTGATGAAAGAGCCCAATGCAACAAAATGCATGTTGGGTCTTTGAAACAGTTCGAATCATTTCGATAATAATCAGTTTTCTCTGTTTTACCGAGAAGGTCTACGGTTCGAGTCCGTATAGCCCTAATACATTCCATTTTTGTTTAGTAGAGAAATTTGAGTAGTAGTAGGAACAAGAAAATAAACACAATAATTCATTCCAACGGGCTCAATTGGTATTTGTCAAATCTCGGATCAAATACCCATCTCTCTTCATCCACTTTCATGAATGAATTACATATGATATTTTTCCTCTTTTCCTGTCCATGATCAAAGAGTTAACACTCTTTTTTGCTTTGCCAATCCCGGTCAATTTATGAAAGAATCCTGTCTCAAGACTTCAACCTGACCCTATGAACCAATCCTAAGTCGCAAGGATCTTCAACCTGACCCAAACCAATCCTAAGTCGCATGGATCTAGGACCTATTCTTTTATTGATCTTAAGTCTTTGTAGAAGTCCTCTGACTAATCATTTTTTGGCGGAACAACAAACCTAAGAGATACTGTTCGCGGAGTCGATAAGTTAATTCCTGTGGATGTCTATTTGCCAGGCTGTCCGCCTAAGCCAGAGGCAATTATAGATGCTATAACGAAACTTCGTAAGAAGATATCCCGAAAAATCTTTGAAGATAGAACTGTGTATCAACAGGAGAATCGATGTTTTACTACCAATCACAAGTTTTACCTTCGACGCAGTACTCATACTGGAAATTACGATCAAGGATTACTCTATCAATCACCATCTACTTCAGAGATACCTTTTGGATTTGAAAAAGATTTCAAATCCAAAAGGTCAGTATCTTCCTACGAATTAGTGAATAAGGCAGGGTTCCTTTGTGCAGAATAAGAAACAGCGGGTCAATCATTAACAATTTCATTGTCAATGTGAAATATTCATACAAATAAAAATGTGGGAGAGATGAAGAAGATGCAGGTTCCTTTATCTGATTGGCTAGTCAAGCATGAGCTAATTCATAGATCTTTAGGCTTTGATTGCCGAGGGATAGAGACTTTACAAATAAAAACCGAGGATTGGGATTCCATTGCTGTCATTTCATATGTATATGGTTACAATTATTTACGCTCCCAGTGTGCCTATGATGTAGCACCAGGCGGATTTTTAGCTAGTGTGTATCACCTTACGAAAATACGGTATGGTATAGATAAACCAGAAGAGGTATGCATAAAAGTATTTGCTCCCAGGAGTAATCCTCAAACCCCGTCAGTTTTCTGGATTTGGAGAAGTGCTGATTTTCAGGAACGGGAATCTTATGATATGTTGGGAATTTCTTATTTCTTATGAGAATCATCCTCGCCTTAAACGTATCTTGATGCCTGAAAGTTGGATAGGCTGGCCCTTACGTAAAGATTATATTACGCCCAATTTCTATGAAATTCAAGATGCTCATTGATTGATAAAAAAACACTTTTTTACTTATACGACACGATTCCAGATTTCATTTCAATTTCAATCAATGAGCATCTTGGCATTCCCCTTTTAGATGAAACAGAGTAACTGGACTTTCATTCGTATTGTGGAGGGAGGGGCTAAAATAAAAAAAGAAAAATAGGCTCTCATTGCTATTCCCCAATTGGGAAGATATCATATAATATACATTTCGTATGAGCAGAAAAAATAGGATGACTCAAAAGAATTCTGCACCATGAACTTTGTACTGTGTCTTAAATACATCCTTTCTATTCCTATCCTTCCACTCTTTGATTGAATCGCAATGAGAGCCTATTTTTCAGGCATTATAATATACATTTCGTATGAGCAGAAAAAATAGGATGACTCAAAAGAATTCTGCACCATGAACTTTGTACTGTGTCTTAAATACATCCTTTCTATTCCTATCCTTCCACTCTTTGATTGAATCCTTTTAGCTAATTTTTTTTAGCTATTAGATTTGAGATATATACGAAAATTTCACATACTTTTGGAATAAGAAAAGTATGAAAAGAGAGGAAAAAAATACAAATGAAAAAGAAAGTAAAGAATATCTATCCCGATCCGTCTCAATGAATTAATTTCATTTGTATGAGGTATGAATATCTATCCGATACATTATTCACGTGTCAGGAACCAGATTTGAACTGGTGACACGAGGATTTTCAGTCCTCTGCTCTACCAACTGAGCTATCCCGACCATTTCCCGTGCATCATCCTAGCAGAGTACTTATATATATGTCAATGAAAAAAAACTAAAAAATAAAATCTTAACAAATTGGACCTAGCCCCTGAATTTCTTAGATCTTCCAAAAGAAGACTTTTTTTGTAAATGTAAGGAAAAGTATATGGACTATGAATGATTAAATAAAGGAGATTCCTTGAACATATATGTTCATATCGTACTATACAAAACAAATGAGATTGGATTGGAAGAAGATACGAGTATTTCTATTCGGATCCATTTGTGAAAGAACAGAGTGAATGAAATGAGAAAGATATTTCATTTTGTTTAAACTGAGCCACTGATGAAAAAAAAAGAAAGAGGATGAGGATAAATAAAGAGCGAGGAAGTAAAATGGGCTTTTTATTGGGGATAGAGGGACTTGAACCCTCACGATTTAAAAATTCGACGGATTTTCCTATTACTATAAATTTCATTGTTGTCGGTATTGACATGTAAAATGGGACTCTCTCTTTATTCTCGTCCGATTCATCTTCAAAAGATCTATCAAACTCTGGAATGAAAATCATTTTATCACTGAATATTCGAATTCGATTCTTTTTTCAACTTCAATTTTTCATAGATTTTTTGATCTACTATGAATTTTTCATAGATTTTTTGATCTCTATGATTCTAATTAATAGAGGATTTCTATAGGTCCTTATCTCATACTATTACTCATATTAAGAGTAATATAAATAAGAAATAAAGAATATAGAAAATCATATAGAAATATTATTCTATTATTAGATTCTAGAATAATTAGAATAATAGAATGAAGAAATATATAGATTCTTAATCTAATTCTTAAGATAATAGAATATATATAGATTTCTATAATCTATATTCTTATTAGAATATTTCTATTTTCATATTTTTCATATATAGAGATACAGAATATAATTCAATATCAGATTTGGGTTGTGATTAATCGTTTGCTATGTCAGTATGTATACGTACGTATTAGGCGCATATAAGGTTATCCTTTCTGTCATTTCGATAGAAGGTTTTTAGCTACTAACGTAACGTAGTCAATTTCATTCGTTAGAACAGCTTCCATTGAGTCTCTGCACCTATCCCTCATTTATCCCTCATTTTCCATCATTTTTTCTCTCAAAAAAGAGATTTGGCTCAGGATTGCCCATTTTTAGTTCCAGGGTTTCTCTGAATTTGGAAGTTACCACTTAGCAGGTTTCCATACCAAGGCTCAATCCAATCAAGTCCGTAGCGTCTACCAATTTCGCCATATCCCCCTTTCCTTTGAGACAAGAATCCAGTTGTAATTCCATCCACCTCTTTCATTTATCTTGGCACTATTGAATTCATTAGGTAATGATTTCTATATCGAAAAAGTGTATGCTGCTATTTTATTTTTTTGCCCACCCTCTATTCTATCATTTCATATCAACCCTATTTGTTTCAATACGAAATGATTCTATCATTGATGTATCCGCAATTCAATACGGATAGATATATCCCACATATATATATATGCCTTTACTCCTCCTTCATTTTTACAGTAAGGTTTTTTATAGTGTAACGGTCGATATTCATTCTTTTTTTTTTCATTTCGAATTCTAATATATAATATCTATATCACTCTCTATCTCTCTCTCTCTCTCTCTCTCTCTCTATATATATATATATATATATATATATATATATATATATATATATAATATATAATTGATATATTGATATTTTCTTTTCATATTTTCATATATATATTAATATATATGAATATGGAATTGAATTTCTATTTAGATATCTAATTTATCTAGATCTAAATAGTTTTCTTTTCTATTTTTTCAATAGAATAGAAAATATATAACTAATAACTAAGATCCGATAGTTTACTGTATTCCTATACACTATTGCTCTTATATCCGCCCGCTTAGCTACAGAAGTAGAGAAAATATATAACTAATAACTAAGATCCGATAGTTTACTGTATTCCTATACACTATTGCTCTTATATCCGCCCGCTTAGCTCAGAGGTTAGAGCATCGCATTTGTAATGCGATGGTCATCGGTTCGATTCCGATAGCCGGCTCTTTTTCTTTATCAATTTTTTTCTTTCCATGATTGAAAATCTCTACTCTCGCTTTCTCTAAATGTCGGGTCACCAATCTATTATGTCATGGTAACTTGCAGCTATAGCTATGAATAAAAAAGTTGACTAGAACAATTAGATCTCTACAGAAGAAATTGGAAAACGTAACCTTCGCTTGAATTTCCTATATATACAAAAAATCCGAATATTGATAAGATTTATTTGATTCTGTTTTGTAGGACTTTAGTAAATTTCGTTTTGCTTTGCTAATCCTTTAGTTCAGTCTGAATTTATATCTTTTTGTCAAAGAAAAGTGAATCAAAAAGGAGCCTTTATATGTCTCGTTACCGAGGACCTCGTTTCAAAAAAATACGCCGGCTGGGGGCTTTACCGGGACTAACTAGTAAAAGACCCAGATCCAGAAGTGATCTTCAAACCCAATTACGCTCTGGAAAAAGATCACAATATCGTATTCGTTTAGAAGAGAAACAGAAATTGCGTTTTCATTATGGTCTGACAGAGCGACAATTACTTAAATATGTGCATATTGCTGGAAAAGCCAAAGGGTCAACAGGCCAGGTTTTACTACAACTACTCGAGATGCGTTTGGATAACATCCTTTTTCGATTAGGTATGGCTTCGACCATTCCTGGAGCCAGACAATTAGTTAACCATAGACACATTTTAGTTAATGGTCGTATAGTGGATATACCAAGTTATCGTTGCAAACCCCGAGATATTATTACTACGAAGGATAAAGAAAGATCGAAAGCTCTGATTCAAAATTATCTTGTTTCATCCCCCCACGGGGAATTGCCAAACCATTTGACTATTGACTCCTTACAATATAAAGGATTTGTAAATCAAATAATAGATAGTAAATGGATCGGTCTGAAAATAAATGAGTTGTTGGTCGTAGAATATTATTCCCGTCAGACTTGATTCTAACGAAAATAAAAAAGCAAGGTTCATACCAATTTTGACTCCTTTCGCTGAAGTAAATAGAGTACCCTGTGCCCTGTCTCATTCACGTATCAAAAAAGGATCGGCAAGAGGATTCTTTTTCTTTTTTTCTTATTTTCAATATCAATACGATATTTCTATTTGTATTTTACCTATCACAGGGATGAATTAGGGCTAGAGAATCTCTATTAAATAAGGAAATGTAAATAAGGGTCTTACCGTTAGAATAATGATATCAATTTTGATTTGATTTGATACATTGTAGTCGGTAACGTTGATGAATGAAAAGAAACGGAGAGAGAGGGATTCGAACCCTCGGTAAACAAAAGTCTACATAGCAGTTCCAATGCTACGCCTTGAACCACTCGGCCATCTCTCCTACAGAATGTTATTCTTGACCAAAACCCGAATGAATAGCGAGTCCTTCATCTTAATTGTAGTACATGTATAACCGCCCGATGGTTCTATAATAAGAAATTTCTTTTCCAATTTCATATTTATCAACAACAACTTCTTTCATCAGCTAACCCATGGAATTCATGAATCATCCGATGAATCTTTCTATTTCAATTGTATGGTGTGTCACATACACGTTATGCAAACAAAAAGGATGTTTATTTGAATTTGATTTTATCATGGAATGATTATTCCATTCTTTTTTGGATCATAACCAAATCAAAACTTCTCGAGTTATCAAAATCCATAGGAAACTTGGTTATTCAACTTAGATGAAATAGTAATAGTCATTGGTATACTACGAAACTGGAATGAAATCTAATCTGATTCAAATATTTCATTTCATCTTTGTCCAAAAGGGGGACACCGCCTTTTTTCCAATTAGTCTGTTTTTATGTTATTTTGTACTGTACAATTCCTTTTTTTGTGGGATCGTTTTCCCCGAAGGGGGATGAGAAGAATTATAGAATGAATTGCTAATTATGCCTAGATCTCGAATAAATGGAAATTTTATTGATAAGACCTCTTCGATTGTAGCCAATATCTTATTACGAATAATTCCGACAACTTCCGGAGAAAAAAAGGCATTTACCTATTACAGAGATGGTGCGATTTGATTTTTTCTTGTTTTTTTACCCCTCCGTTTTACGAGAAAAAGAACGTAGTTAGGA